GGATAAGCACGAAAATTAAAGCTTCTATAAATACGGATACCCCCAATACATCGAAACTCATTGCCCATGGATAAAGAAAAACCGTTTCAACATCAAAAACAACAAAAACTAGAGCAAACATATAATAACGGATTCTAAATTGTAACCAAGCATCGCCCATTGGTTCTATACCGGATTCATAACTAGAAAGTTTCTCTGGTCCTTTTCTAATTGGGGATAAAAGGCCCGAAATTAGAAATGCCAAAATAGGAATAACACTTGATATTATTAGAAATGCCCAGAAAATATCATATTCGTAAAGCAGAAACATGGGTGCACTCCTATGAATGTAGAAAATATACTAGATTATTCGAGTCGAATTGAAATTAATTGTCAACTCATTCATAACTGTTTAGTCAAAATAACAATTTATTTTGATTGAACTGCTTAGTTTTGTTTGCTTTGGTACATGTCTCATTTCAAGATTTATCGACTCGAATTGTTCCATTTACTTCAATTTTATTTCGATATCAATTATCAATTATAAATTATAAATATATATTGCTATTTCTCTTATACCTTATACCTTATACAAATAAGTACAAATAAGACTTTTTTCTCGATTTTTCATCTCACTTCGGATTCTCTATAAAAATAAAAATTTATAAAAATAAAAAAAAAAAAGAATTTAAAATAGAATTATAGAATTTTTAATAAAATACTAATCTATATAAAAATAGAAAATAATATACCTATATTCTATATGTAATAGAGTACCTCTACCTATATAATATGGAATATATATATTATTCTAAATATTATTCTAAATTTAATATTTAATAATAAATATAATATAATAAATAATATTAAACATTAATAGAATAGGATCTTATATTAACTATTAACTAAATTATAGTTCTATTCTATATTAATTTCGAATTATACTTCTATATTCATTTAGAAATTAATATAAATATATTAATTAAATTAATTTAATTTAGTAATTGAATGTTAGGGCAAGAAAAGACTCCTTTATTTTTTTATTTTATTGCTATACCTTACCTGGTATAGCAATAAAATAAAAAAGAAGAGCCCGTTTTACAATGTTAATAATGAAAGTTAATAAAGATCCTCATTTTTCAAACTCCAGCTTGTCCATAAATAGAGTAAGTCATTTTTAAATCCGTGTAACTTACTAGTAGATTTTATTTTTGTTGAGTTAGGTTGGAATTTGTTTTTAAATGAGTTCGTGTCATGATTTTGACTCCAAAAATTCATTAGGCTTCGGCAGGTATCCCAAAGACAAAGAAAAGAAGTATCACTAACTCTTTTTGATTGCGGATAGGAAAGGGGAAAAATTCATATGTAATTGACTTAGGAAGAGTAATGAAGAAAATTGGGTTTGTTTAGCCAAGACAAGATAAAAAAAAAAAATAAAAATAGCGATTGGGTCTATTGAAGTGCACTTTTTTTTTTCGTTTTTCGATAAACCAAGCAATTGCAAGCGGCTAGTTACAAACAACAAACAATACAATAATGAAGAAATAAAAACTATACAATTTTTGTTTTTGTATTTGAATTTTATTTCATTTTTTTTTTTTTAGGGCTATACGGACTCGAACCGTAGACCTTCTCGGTAAAACAGATCAAACTGATTATTCTCAAAATGATTCGAACTGTTTCAAAGACCCAACATGCATTTTTTTGCATTGGGCTCTTCCATTAACTGATATAAATAATCAGTTAGTCTACCATAATTCTCTTGACAAGAAGATAAGAAGATGGCTCCATGTGCTCTGATTTCTTATTTGGATTCCGATCTGAGAGCACTACCGAAGTGTTTCAAAGAAGGTTATCCTGACGTAGGTTTGCTTTTGGCTTAGATCAACCTAAGTTAAATGAAGTCTCCATCGCCCCCTTCTTACTTAAATAATCCAATATGAAACTTCATACACCTTAAAGTTCATAAGATAGGACGAAAAAAGAATTTTTTGAGGTCTTGATACTCATTATGCCTAGCATTGAATAGAGTGAGTATTCCCCTTATCAATATCTTAAATCAATAATGGGTCCTATTGGTTGCCTAAAATCTAAAAATCGAAAAGGGGCACCTAAATTGGACCGAATCTTTTGTCAGGCTATTGTTCTCTTGTTCCCTAAAAGTCATGGAGTAAGACATCAACTTCTCAATAAGTTTTTTGATTCCATAATGTACTCCTCTGAAAAAACATCGGCGCGCGTGTAAACGAGGTGCTCTACCTAACTGAGCTATAGCCCTTTTGCTTGTGATATATATTTTATCATGTCAATAATTTCTTGTCAAGATGAATATTACATGATCCAACTTTTATCTCTTTGATCGGTATTGCTTATAAATAATATTACATTTATAATCCATCGATGTGACGGGTTCCATTTCTTTTTCTTTTTGATTCTAAATTACCTACTTAACTCAGTGGTTAGAGTATTGCTTTCATACGGCGGGAGTCATTGGTTCAAATCCAATAGTAGGTATAACTTA